CCATTTTATGTACCCATTTCTTGGGGAAAGTCTCCCAACTATATTTGAAAATGAATTGGTTATCCATAAAGATAAAGAAAGCTTGATTGTAGTTCCGCTTCTTGCTCTAAAAATGAAGGAAGAAAGACTAGCCGGAAATAGCCGGTTGGGTTTGTCCAACCAAGAAATTCAAGGGACGAGGCTCAAGTGAATGGCTACCAGCAAGATACGGCTCAAAGAAGAAGCAATCGGAGGAGAAGTTGCTGACGGAACGGAATGAGACTTAGTCACAGCCTACGTTTGCTGTTTCTATACAGTAAAGGTTGCAAGTTTGACAGAGGCTACTAAGCTAAGAAGACGAATGGGATTCGATTCAGATTCTGAAAAAGCAAAGAAAGGGGGGCAAAGTAAACCGAACCGCTACCCCTTTCCACTATTGTGCTCAACAATGTAATGCATGGTTAAGTTAATGATAGACAACTTTGGTCATTACCGATTCACAAACATCCTCGAGAATTTGACTTCCTCAGTGGGTCCTTTCTGCCTCGGGCATAAGCCTGTACCGAGCCATTCCTTTTTCCAATCGAAAGCAGACTGAGGGGAAAGAGAACAGATCTCCTCTCTATTCTTAGAGAGTCAGAAAGTCTCATTACAACTAGGGCCTTAGATCTTCCTCTCAAAAGTGAGTCCGAACTGCCCCTTCTTTCTATCAATATCAGTACGCCCATATATAGATAGTAAAAGAGGGAATGCCGAATGCTACTAACTAAGAAGCTCTTGGAGAATCAACTTCAAGTCTTTTCGACGAATCCACTGCTTGAGAATCTATCCCTTTCTTACCGAAACTGACATCCATATAATAGTCTAAGGAATATGCCCACAATCAGACGATAGAGGGAGATAATCCTACCAAACCAGCAGCCATACACAAAAAGAGCCCTAGAAGCCAGAACTCTTAACTAACCCTTAGGCGAGCGAAGGGACTCCCCATACGGGACCGGGGAGGCACGAGCGGGAGTAAGAAGAATCAGCAGCACATTCATCTTCCTCTATAAGGGCTTACAAGACGAGACCTAGGTGGCACGTTCCCTTAATAATTCCTCGCCTTAGGTCAATCAGTTCTTCGCCATGCCTTCTTCATCATGCGTCACTATTTGATTCTTTCTTTTCCTCGGGATTTTAATCCATCTCCCCTTAGAGCACCAGCCTTTATTTTAGGGGTTTGCTTACAACAAGAACAAACCAATGTAGAAGTTCGATTCTTTCCAAGCTACTCATTTGATCTTAATATCATTTCTGTTTTCTACGACGCAGTGGATCCTCCGTCAGATGTTTAAGAGTACAAGAATTCACTCCCCGGGAACAGGATCAGTAACACAATCAGAGGTTCCACATAGAGTAAATACTATCCGTGTGCCTCCTCAACAGATCCAATTTCAGCATCCCCTGGGCAGGTGAGGATAAGCCAATAAAGGAAAACAACCGGTCATTGCTGACAGAAAAGATATCCTATTTTTCTTCCTCGGAGGTGCACTTGGCCTTTATTCAGCTAATGGCTAGGCGAATACCCATGACTACCTCTCGGTAACGGGTCGAGTAGCGATACTCCCCTTTTATATGCTCCTGCTATCAACAGGGGTAGTTAGGGTAGGTAGGGTTAGGAAGAAATCTATATCTTATACCTCAGCCATGTTCTTTAAGCTTTTTAGCCGAAAGGTCTTATACTTATGCAGATGCGCTGAACTACGTCCATTTGTTACAGGATCAGGCGCAGATGGTCCATTATTATTTGCCTTTCTGATCCCATTCGTATTCTAGAAGGATATCTCTCCTTTTCTATAAGATAGGATAGGACTTTCCAAATTTTTTAGTTCACAGTGCTCATTCTATAGATACTTGAAAAGCCAACTCATGTTTCTACTCCATTTTCATTACTCAGATGTATCACGTCAGGATCCGTTGCTCAAACCGAATCACGCCAACGTTATGGAAGTTCCTGGATCGTTTGAAATCAGAGTAGTGCCAAAGGCACCCTCTTCTTTCAGAATGAAAAATGGAAAATTGGCTATGGAGATTCCGCGCGGTCAGAGATTCATACAGACACAAAGGGGTTCGACAGGAAAGTCGTTTCGATTCAATCCATTCTTGGGGTCCGATAAAGACACTGGATATGTCAGTGACCTAGCACGACAAAGCACTCTCCGAGGGCCTGGAATGTTTCATTTTTCGGTCAGAATCTCGACAGTAATGTCTCTGTTAGATTCTCCGGTCGAAATACGGGAAAACTCCATTCTATTCTCGATGGAAACGGAGTTTTGCGAAATATCCCCGGAACTTGAAGATCATTTCGAGATCTTCGAACATATTCGAGGGTTCAATGTGACTATTGTCACTTCGGCCAACACACAAGATGAGACTTTACCACCGTGGAGCGGCTTTTTGCAAAAAGATGAGGGGGAAACAAATACTGCATGAAGATGTCGGATAAGCGAAATATACGAGATCACAAGCGTAGATTGCT